TCATATCCCGGAAATACAAAAACAAAAAAAATTCCGCGGTCAAACTCCCAAAACAAAGTATAATGGGCTCAAAATACGAGCTCAAAATGATTCCTTTTGTATGACTTTACAATTCTTATAGACCTAATTCATTGAAATTCCATCCAATAAAACGGAAGAATTATAAATCTCCAAAATAATAGATAGAAAGATGGCAAAAAGAGCCATTGCGACGCCCATCAAAGGAGTTGTTCCCCACCCAGGGGCTACTTTACCATATTCCGAATTCAAGGGTTTTAATAAAGTCCCTGCAGACGTTCGCTTTGAACCACCGTTCTCAACAGTTTCTGTAGTCATAAATCCTATTGTATTCGTTGAGATCTGTTGACTTTGTATACCATTCCGTTGTAGTTGTAAATAAACGATCTTATCATGGATCCATTGAGGTTTTGAAATTTTATAAGAATGGAAACAGCAACCCTTGTAGCCATCTTTCTATCTGGTTTACTTGTAAGTTTTACAGGGTATGCCTTATATACCGCTTTTGGGCAACCTTCTCAACAACTAAGAGATCCATTTGAGGAACATGGGGACTAGTTGACGTAATGAGCCTCGCAATGTTTTGAGGCTCATTACGTCAATTGAGATACTGAAAAATCATTTTATCTTTTTAGTTGGAACTTTAGGCGGTTCTCGAAAAAAGATAGCAAAAAAAATTATTCCTAAAGTCGACACTAAGAGGAATGTATAAACTAGTGCTTCCATAGATTCGATCGCAGTTTACAATTATAGCTTTCATACCTGTTTGTTCCCTTTTATTTGTGGGGGACCATCTACCGGATAAAAAATAAAGAAGGAACACGAGCAAAAAAGTAGTGATCAAGGTTTCTCTGACCCCTAAGGAAAAATTCCAAAAAGAAAATAGAGACGAAAGAAACCAAAGTAGTGTTATATCAGACTGCTTGTCTTCTTGTAGTTGGATCTCCAAGTTTTTGGAATGCTCCAAATTCGACTTGAGCATCCAAATCCGGATCAATACCAGCAAAAACATCTCTGAACAGGGTTCTAGCACCATGCCAAATGTGTCCGAAGAAGAAGAGCAAAGCAAATGAAGCATGTCCAAAAGTAAACCAACCCCTTGGACTGCTACGAAAAACACCGTCGGATTTCAATGTAGCACGATCTAATTCAAAAATTTCACCCAATTGAGCGCGTCTAGCATATTTTTTCACAGTAGCAGGATCGCTATAACTGACTCCGTTGAGTTCACCACCGTAGAACTCAACAGTTACACCAACTTGTTCAACACTATACTTTGACTCTGCCCTTCGAAAAGGAACATCCGCTCGAACAATTCCGTCGCCGTCTACCAAAACAATGGGAAATGTTTCAAAAAAGGTAGGCATACGACGTACAAAAAGTTCACGACCATCCTTATCTCTAAAGATGGGATGCCCTAACCATCCAACTGCTATTCCATCCCCGTTATCCATCGAGCCCGCCCTGAATAATCCTCCCTTCGCCGGATTATTTCCGATGTAATCATAAAAAACTAATTTTTCAGGAATTTTCGACCAGGCTTCTGCTAAACTTTGATTTTCTGCCAGCCCCGTACTAACTCTTCGATATATCTCTTGCTGAAAGTATCCCTGATCCCACTGGTAACGAGTGGGCCCAAATAATTCAATCGGAGTAGTTGCGGAACCATACCACATAGTTCCAGCAACAACAAAAGCTGCAAAAAAGACAGCAGCTATACTACTGGAAAGTACGGTTTCAATATTTCCCATACGCAATCCTTTGTATAGACGTTGTGGCGGGCGGACACTCAAATGGAATAGACCTGCTAATATGCCCAATGTACCTGCTGCAATATGATGAGAGGCTATTCCTCCCGGAATAAAAGGATCAAAACCTTCTACGCCCCATGCGGGACTTACAGGTTGTACTTTTCCAGTTAGTCCATAAGGATCGGACACCCATATTCCAGGACCGTACAAACCTGTTATATGAAATGCACCAAACCCAAAGCAAGCCACTCCTGAAAGAAATAAATGAATTCCAAAGATCTTGGGTAAATCCAAAGAAGGTTTTCCTGTACGTTCATCAAAAAAAATTTCGAGATCCCAATATACCCAATGCCAGATAGCTGCCAAAAAGCATAAACCAGAAAACATAATATGTGCCCCAGCTACACCTTCATAACTCCAAATACCCGGATTCGTTACAGTTCCTCCTGTAATACTCCAACCGCCCCACGAATTGGTTATTCCTAAACGAGTCATGAAGGGTATAACGAACATACCCTGTCTCCACATTGGATCAAGAACAGGATCAGAAGGATCAAAAACTGCTAATTCATAGAGAGCCATCGAACCAGCCCAACCAGCAACCAAAGCCGTATGCATTATATGAACAGAAAGCAATCGGCCGGGATCATTCAATACAACAGTATGAACACGATACCAAGGCAAACCCATAGAAATTCCCCTTTATCCAAGATAGATAGACACTACGTAACTTTATTGCATTAGAAAAGACTCTACTGTGACTATCCTATCGATCCTCGCTATTCAGTAAATTATAAATTATTTAAGAACTGGAGTTAATAGTTATTCGTTTTCTATTCTACGGAATAATTATGTTCATAGGAACAAAAAGAAGCAGATTTATTCTATACTCGATAAGTATCAATATGCAATGGGGTTGAATAACATTTTCGAGTAGCAAATACATACATATCTACTCATCACCCGATTCTTACTAATTTGACTTTATTCCTTCTTTTTTTCTTTCTAACTTTTTGTAATCTATGCAAAAAAGAAATCCGATAAAAGCTAATATTTAAAAATTATAAACACAAAAAATCATATTCTTACGTTTTTACATCAAAGTGAAATATATTACTTAGTTTTTTTCTTTAAGCAAATGCCTATTGGTGTTCCAAAAGTACCTTTCCGAAGCCCTGGAGAGGGAGATGCATCTTGGGTCGACTTATAGTGCGACTTGTCAGATATATTGGGTCATATGGGATTTACCCGTTCTCTCCTCAATCGAGATATCCTCCGTTTCGCCCAAGAAGGAGTCATTAAATCATAAAAAATTTGGAGCGTGAAGTGCAATTTGATCCGTTTTGAGAGGATCCATATTACTATTTATTATTCTCAATTACAATGATTTATGGTTGGCTTGGTTGAACTCAAAAAAAATAAATTATTCAGGCTCTGTTTAGAAAAACCCAACTCAATTAGTAATATATCTACGATTCCTAGTTCGATCCTAAATGATTCCTATGTGGAATATCTGTGGGTTGATTTCAAACTATTAATCAAAACTTGGTAGAACGTATAAACTGAATTGAAAAAATAAGCAGAAAGTTATAAAAAAAGAAAAAGGTAATAACAATATTTGTCCTATATGTGCAAATCAAAATTGAGTCAATCTTTATCCAGAGTAGAGCATAAACCTAAAAAGAGAAAAGAGACTCACTGAGGAACAAGAAAATATCATCGGGGTTGGTTGATGAAACAATACATCAATGAGAAGTTAATTCAATAAATTTAGTAACTTTTTATTTATTAGAATTATAAGAAAAAGAAAGCAGTAAAACTCGTCTTTATTCAAGAATAAAATCTTTTTTTTGAGGTCTGGAATCCATACATTGATTCTTTTTTTGTTTTTGAGATTTTTTTGAACCGTATGCATCAAAAGGTGCGTGTACGATTCCGAAGGGATACAATTGTACCCTAATTAATCGACTTTATCGAGAAAGATTACTTTTTTTAGGACAAGCAGTTGATAGCGAGATCTCAAATCAACTTATTGGTCTTATGATATATCTCAGTATTGAAGATGATAACAAGGATCTTTATTTGTTTATAAACTCTCCTGGCGGATGGATAATACCCGGAGTAGCTATTTATGATACTATGCAATTTGTGCGACCAGATGTTCATACAATATGCATGGGGTTAGCCGCGTCAATGGGATCTTTTATCCTGGTCGGGGGGGAAATTACCAAACGTCTAGCATTCCCTCACGCTTGGCGCCAATGAGATTTTTTTAAGAAAAAAGGGAAGACTGTGCCTTCGCCCTAGGAAATAGTAAGCAATAATAGCATGGCACTTTGCATTCGATATTTTAAATCTTTTGATTCTTTTGAAAAACATTAGATTTAGATTATGTATCGAGAGAGTAGTATGAGATTAAAGGGCCTTCTCGATTTTATAATTGGGAGTTGGGTTTAGCGTCACAAACCTTTTTTGTTCACACTATCACACTATAAAGGCTCTTAACAATATTCATGTTATCAAAAGAAAAGAATCAAGAGGTGCGCAAAAAAAATATTTTTTCTTTGATTGGAACAAAAAGAAACTTTGGGATTGCCGAATCACATCCAAAACAAATCACATTAAGATAATTAAGATAGAAGGCAACGGAGCCATCATAGTATTTTATACATATTCCGAAAGGAAGGACGGCTATTTGATCATTTAACCACCTGGGTATGATAGATTCTATTTTTCTCTTTCTTTTTTCAATAAAGAGGCCAAGTTAGGTTAATCTTAGTGCAGAGCCGTATGCATATGCAAGAGGGATGCCTGTACGGTTGTTCAATTCGATCTTTTTCATATTATATTATTCTATTCTTTATTTTCTATCCGCTTCATCATGTAAGCTAGAAAAACTTTTTAATTCTATTACTATTATCAGGGTAATGATCCATCAACCTGCTAGTTCGTTTTATGAAGCACAGACGGGAGAGTTTATCCTGGAAGTGGAAGAACTGTTGAAACTCCGCGAAACCATCACAAGGGTTTATGGACAAAAAACGGGAAAATCCCTATGGGTTGTATCCGAAGACATGGAAAGAGACGTTTTTATGTCAGCAACAGAAGCACAAGCTTATGGAATTGTTGATCTTGTAGCGGTTAAATGAAAATAACATGTAATTCACGCAAATTGGTGATTGGAAATTTTTTAACTGCGTTTAATATTTATTAACTTACTATTTATTTTAAGAGAAATCGACATAATTCATAATCATCCGGTTAGGATCAATCTAAACCAGTCTATTATGTATCCAATTCAACATGCCAACTATTAAACAACTTATTAGAAATACAAGACAGCCAATCAGAAATGTCACTAAATCCCCCGCTCTTAGGGGATGTCCTCAACGACGAGGAACATGTACTCGGGTGTATGCGCGACTCGTTTCGATCATATAATGAGCCGGTACAAAAACAAAAAAACAAGGTGCAAATATCAATGATGAGTACCAGTAAGGTAAATAGGATAGAATCGAGGAGGGGGCCTTTTTTTTTCTATTTTTTATTTATCTAAAATAAAGAAACAAAAAACCCCTTTCATATTCCTGCATTGTGTATGAATTTTATGGCTTCCATTGGTGCAAATCAAATTACCGCAATGTAAGATGAGAGGCAATTCTCCATTGGTATAAAAAGATTATCCATTAAGCGGAGGAATTTTTTAAGCATAAAGATTACGACCCTACTCTGTCAAGAACGGACGGACTATTAAAGGGTCAGCTACCCAGCTAACTTTCCCAATTAAATACCGTTACTGTATAGATGGGTTTCGCTGTGAAAGGACTATTACTGGATAATTCATGGGTAGAGCAAAAGAGGATGAACTATACAAGTTACCAATAACCTGGATTAAATGAAGTGAAGGCTCCGGTGTATAGAGAAGACCTCACCGTTTAAGAAGTTACCATAGAAACGATGGAACCCACTACACTATTTCTTTATCTATTTTATATTTTTTATTTGCTATATTTTTGACACCTGTAAAAAAATAAAATTTCTTTCTTATTTCGCATTAAAATAAAAAATCGTGGTTAGGAAGGTTATAGTAGCCAAAGCCATTGGAATTTCTAGTTTATACATTGGAAAAATCCGTTTTGTTATTAATAGATTAGGAAGTGTTAAAAGAATAACTGAAAGAGAACAAATCAATTAGTTATTCGTGAAAGTTTCATCTATTCAATGACTAGAATTAGACGTGGATATATAGCTCGAAGACGTAGAACAAAAATTCGTTTATTTGCATCAAGCTTTCGAGGGGCCCATTCAAGACTTACTCGAACTATTACTCAACAGAGAATAAGAGCTTTGTTTTCAGCTCATCGGGATCGGGATATTAAAAAGAGAGAGTTTCGTCGTCTGTGGATCACTCGTATAAACGCAATAATTCGTGAGAGTGGAATATTCTATAGTTATAGTCGATTAATACATGATCTGTACAAGAGACAGTTGATTCTTAATCGTAAAATACTTGCACAAATAGCCATATCAAACAGGAATTGTTTTTTTATAATTTCCAATGAGATCACAAAAGAAGTAGATTAGAAAGAATCTACTGGAATATTGTAAACGTGTTTTCCCGGAGTTCAGTCTCCGGGAAGGTAGAATAGAAATGATTAAGATAAAAAAGTAGTCAAAATGAATGAACACGTTCAATACAAAAAACTTTCTCAAATTCTTTTTTTCATACGACACATCTGGATCCTCGGAAAAGAACCAATCTTGTCTTTGAGTTTGGATTGAAATTATGATTCAAGAGTAAATCCTTTTAATTCTGGTTCTAAGACCTGTAGTTCTATCGGTTAACTCGGTTCTTTCAAATTGTTTCTGATTATTGAGAAAGGGTAATAAAGATAAAATACGAGCTTGTTTTATAGCCATAGTAATTAAACGTTGTTGTTGCAAGGTCAATCTATTCACTCGTCGCGATAAGATTTTTCCCTGTTCGCTAATAAATCGACTAATTAAACTCATATTTCTATAAGAAATTCGATCCCCTGATTGAATAGGAGGCAAACGCCTACGAAAAGGTCGTTTTGATTTAAGAAAAGGTCGCTTGGATTTATCCATGGTTTGTTTTATTATTTAATCTTATTCTTTTTCTTGAAAATTCTATTTGTTAATTTGAATTCATTTTAATTCAAAATGAAAATAGGATTTTTTTTTGATTTAGATTTCTATTTATATAGAATTGTTCTATTCGATTTAATTTTGAATTATAGATAGATATAGATAGAATGCCACCCCCTTCCCTTACTTGAAGGGGTAATATACAGGTACTCAATTCGATCTATTTCTTTATCTCCCCATGAATCGTATGCTTGTAACAATACGGACAGAACTTTCTCAATTCTAATCGATTAGGTGTATTGTGGCGGTTCTTTTGAGTAATATATCTGGAAATGCCCACCCTATTAACGTTGTTTCGGGCACAGCTGGTACATTCTAAAATCACCGTTACTCGAACATCTTTACCCTTGGCCATGAGCCTCCTTTAAATTTTTGATTTACTCAACTTTTCGATTTTTGATTCAAAACGAATAAGTAAAGGGCAGAAGATTTCTAAATTTTATTTCAAATCGAAATAGAATATTTGATTTTTGATTTAAATATCTTGGATAATATTCTTTACTTAGACCTTCAACCCACATTTCTATTCTACTCCCATTCTTTTATTATATTTTTATTATATTTAGGAATATTGATTGAAATTAAATTCGAATTGGACCCCAAATTTCCCAGATGTTAAAGAGACTTTATTTTTTCCCTTTCCTCCCTTATTTCCTTATTTGAATTCTAAAAAAAAGGGAAAAAAGAGAAAATAGGAGAAGGGATTAGTCACAGATATTTGATTCTATCTTTAATCTTCTTCATTCCTTACTATGTTATTAACTAGAATGAAAAAAGGGGAATGTTAGCGCATCCGGAAAAAAACGATTAATCTCTATTAATAGACCCGCTAAAGCACCAAACCATAGCGTACTTAGTACTGGTGCCACGGAGAGATATGTTTTTAAATCTCGCATTGAAAATCCTCCCTTTTATTTATTGTAATATTTTTTTATTGTAAAAAATAAAACATATATGATTCAATAGATAGGTCGTTAAAGACCAGACCCCCTATAGCTGTACACATAATAACTAATTAAAATGGAATTCCTTTATTATTAATAATTATTCAATTATCCAATGATCCAGTAAAAGTCAATAAGATAGTACCTTATCATAAAATTAGAAAATAACTAAAAAAACCTCCCTCTTGCCGAGAAAATAGATAACGAGAAAATAAAAAATATTGATTTATTTTTGTATACAAATCTTTTACTATTATTATTATATGTTAAATATATATTAAATGGAACAAAAAAGACGAAATGCGCAAAAAATGGTGTGGGGAAATAACGATGTGGAAACTAAGATAGAAATTCTATACAATGACACTGTGGAACAATGCAAAGGGATGTGGCGCAGTTTGGTAGCGCGTTTGTTTTGGGTACAAAATGTCACGGGTTCAAATCCTGTCATCCCTACCTATTACTTACTGCTACTACTCAAAGGCGCAGTAACAAGGAATCGACGAAGATCAATTCAAAGTGGACAGAATCTTTCATTTTTATTATACTCTGGGGTTCGAAAAAATACTTTGCTACAGTCTTATCTATTCCGATAAAAAAGCGCTCTTAGTTCAGTTCGGTAGAACGCGGGTCTCCAAAACCCGATGTCGTAGGTTCAAATCCTACAGAGCGTGATTCTTTTTTCTTAGATAAAATTAGACTGAAAGGGATTCAGTAACTTATCCAGCAATAGGGATTTGACCCCCTGTGGATTAAAGAGAGGAGGAGGCCAATACAATAAAAAATAAATTTTAATTAATCAAAGGTCTAACTGATCCCCGCGCCTGTATTGTAAATATGCAGTGACGAATAATCCAGCTAAAGTAATAGGAATTAGACCTAAGACAATTCCAAATAAAAAAACTTCAATCATTTCAATTAGTTTGAAAAAAAAAAGAGGGAATATCTATACTTAAATAGTAATCCGAATTGCCATGAATCTCAACGACTAAGGATTGAAAATTGAAACTATAAATAACTCTAGAATATACAGAATCTCGAAGAAAGTTTTCATTTTATGAATTCTTCATTTCAAATAGGAATTTTAAATAAGTTGTATCTTGCTCAAACCAATAAACAGAGCGGAGGTTATCGTTAAAGCCGCGAGTAGAAAACCAAAATAACTAGTTATAGTAAGCATAAGGGGGCTAAATGAAATCTTTTTTTTATACATATGTTTCTAAAGCACTTACCTTACTTAAGTTTCCATTTTTACAAACTATTAGAATATGCCAAAATACCAATTGAAGCAACAACTTTAATGGAAAGTTGGGCATTCATCTATCATTATAGATGGCACTAACACAGATAAAGTGGAAGGTATAGGAAATGAAATCGATTCATCGTCGGTAATATCTATGCATCCTGTGATTTCAATCAACCGATTCATTGAATATCATTGAGTAACTTGTGGTTAAATCGTTGAATATGAGTAACTTGTGTCGAAACTAATATAATAATAGGAACTGGGTCTTGGAACTTCACTACAAAATTAAACACGTTTTTCATTATTATGGAATAAAATTAGAAAAGATTTTCTATTTGAATCATTTCTTCCATATTTTTTTTAATTCTCTCGAATCTATTGTGTATTTTATAGCAAAGAGTAACCTTACAAAACTTTTGTCTTTACTTTCAATTTAACTCATTAGATTTGGTAATAAGTTCATTATAATTAAAAAAGTTTGGTTTAACTAGACTTTAAACCTAAAAACCATTATTTATTATCTTTTATTTGACCCTTACGTATTAGAAAGCCTTACCCTTGTAACTTGACCTTTGGACCTCAATCAAGTACAAGAATGTACACCAACTACTGATTCTAATTATTTTATTCTTTACTCTTTGCCTTTCGTCGAATATTATCCACTACTCTTTTGGTACTGAACAATTAACCCATTCTTTAAATTAAAAATCAACAAAAATTGCTTCTACAACCACGAAAGACGTTTTCAATTAATATGGAAATAGGATAATCTCTTACGTTGTAGGAATTTTCTATTGAATGGAGCAGTGTTTTCCATCAAGAAAGACGAAGCAAAACAAAAAAGAAAATTTTTAGCACTTACTTTCTATACT